TTAAAAATACCTGTGTAAGCCAGGGCCCGTTTAGAAATGAGAAAGGTAAAAGCATTCATAGTTGGAGTGATAGTGACAGTTCGAGTTACAGTAATGTTGATCATTTAGTTAGCGTCAGGGACATTCGGAATTTCATCTCTGATGACACCTTTTTTGTTAGGGATAATAATAGGGATAGTTATTCCATATATTTTGATATTGAAAATCAAATTTTAGAGATTAACAATGATCATTCTTTTCGGAGTGAACTAGAAAGTTCTTTTTATGATTTTCGTAATTATAGTTATAGGAATAATGGATCGAAAAGTGATGATCCCGATTATGATCCTTCCATCTATAATACTAAATATAGTTGGAAAAATCACATTACAAATTGCGTTGATTCTTATCTTCAGTCTCAAATCTGTATTGATAATCACATTTTAAGTAGTAATAACAATTACAGTGACAATTACATTTATAATTCCATTTGCGGTGAAAGTGGAAATAGTAGTGAAAGCGAAAGTTCCAATATAAAAACAAGTACGAATGGTATTGATTTAACTATAAGAAAAAGTTCTAATGATCCCGATGTAACTCAAAAATACAGGCATTTGTGGGTTCAATGTGAAAATTGTTATGGATTAAATTATAAGAAATTTTTGAAGTCAAAAATGAATATTTGTGAACAATGCGGATATTATTTGAAAATAAGTAGTTCAGATAGAATCGAACTTTCGGTTGATCCAGGTACTTGGGATCCGATGGATGACGACATGGTCTCTCTGGATCCCATTGAATTTCATTCAGAAGAGGAACCTTATAAAGATCGTATTGATTCTTATCAAAAAAAAACAGGATTAACAGAAGCTGTTCAAACAGGTACAGGTCAACTAAACGGGATTCCCATCGCAATTGGGGTTATGGATTTTCAGTTTATGGGGGGTAGTATGGGATCCGTAGTAGGCGAGAAAATCACCCGTTTGATCGAGTATGCTACCAAAAACTTTTTACCTCTTATTCTAGTGTGTGCTTCCGGAGGAGCACGCATGCAAGAAGGAAGTTTGAGCTTGATGCAAATGGCTAAAATTTCTTCCGCCTTATATGATTATCAATCAAATAAAAGGTTATTCTATGTACCAATTCTTACATCTCCTACTACTGGTGGAGTAACAGCTAGTTTTGGTATGTTGGGGGATATCATTATCGCCGAACCTAATGCCTATATTGCATTTGCGGGTAAAAGAGTAATTGAACAAACATTGAATAAGACAGTACCTGAAGGTTCCCAAGCGGCTGAATATTTATTTCATAAGGGCTTATTCGATCCAATCGTACCACGTAACCTTTTAAAAGGTGTTTTGAGTGAGCTATTTCAGCTCCATGCCTTTTTTCCTTTGAATAAAAATTCAATCAAGTAGAGTCTCGAGTTAAACTTTTTTTGTGGCGAACAACTGGTTAGTTAGTTTATCAGAATCAAAATAAAACAAAACCCGAAAAATGAATTTTTCTTTAGTGACATAAGATTTAATTGTAGAAAGAATCATGCGGATAATTGGTTTTTTACCGATATTATTGATTAGTAATCAGTAAACCTCTATCAACAAAACAACATAAAAAGCGAATTCTTCCTTATAATTAGGAGTAGGAGGCAAGGCAAATAAAACGAATTTCATGCTCCCCTCTTGCATATGTATATAATTCAAATATAGAAATATAATTGAAATATAGAAAATCTAGAATCTTGCATCTTTCTATATCTCCCAGGAAGTCCCAGCTTTTCTAAGAATCGCTGCTCTTGGATCGGATTCTAACGAATCTTTCGGGAATTTTTAAGAGACTCTTTTTTTATTAAAAAAGAAATTAGACGAAGAAGATAAGAACAATATAAGAAGAAAAAAAATAAAAGAAGTAAGAATTAGAAAGAAAGCGGATTATCATACATATATCTATTTCATGTAGAAAGATGAATAAGTCCGTTTAATTAGTTCTACATTGCTTTCACTTATTATATATACTCACTTCGATATACTTAGTATACTTATATACGAATTAGAATATGAAGTATAATTATTATAAGATATCTTTATAACAATAACAGGTACAAATATTAAATCGAGGTACCCATTCTATGACAATTCTCAACAACTTACCCTCCCTTTTTGTGCCTTTAGTGGGCCTAGTATTTCCGGCAATTGCAATGGCTTCTTTATTTCTTCATGTTCAAAAAAAAAAGATTTTTTAAATCCGATGTGTTCAAATCTCATCTAGTTTTTTTTTTCAAGACTTAGCAAACACAACACGGATATCCATTTAGTAGAATATTGTATAACAATAACAGGTGGCTTTCTACGAACATAAACGAAAAAGCTCTTAGACATGCATAAACATAATATATGGGCAAATAAAAAGAAAATCTAGCAATTTTAAAAGATAGGTCGGGGCTGCGCCCATGTCTGAAATTAAAGTCAATCTATCCACATGTATGTAGCTATTGATAGGGAATCATACGAAGGGGATGTTTTTATTTTATTATATCTAACAAATTCGATGAATTACTGCTAAAAGTTCACATCAGAATAGTACTAGTTGATGGGAGTTACTTCGAAAACAAAAAATAAAAAAGTAAAGTGAAATTGATTTTGGTTATTCCCTCAATTCCAATAAAATGCAACTGGATCTAGTATGTATGAGTCGGCGATCAGAATATATATGGATAGAATTTATAGCAGGATCTCGCAAAACAAGTAATTTCTGCTGGGCCTTTATCCTTTTTTTAGGTTCATTAGGATTCTTATTGGTTGGAATTTCTAGTTATCTTGATAAGAATTTGATATCTTTATTTTCATCTCAACAAATCAATTTTTTCCCACAAGGGATCGTAATGTCTTTCTATGGGATCGCGGGTCTCTTTATTAGTTCCTATTTGTGGTGCACAATTACATGGAATATAGGTAGCGGTTATGATCGATTTGATCGAAAAGAAGGAATAGTGTATATTTTTCGTTGGGGATTTCCTGGAAAAAGTCGCCGCGTCTTTCTACGATTCTTTATGAAAGATATTCAGTCCATCAGAATAGAAGTGAAAGAGGGTATTTATACCCATCGTGTCCTTTATATGGAAATCAGAGGCCTGGGAGCCATTCCCTTGACTCGTACTGATGAGAATTTGACTCCGCGAGACATTGAGCAAAAGGCTGCGGAATTGGCCTATTTCTTGCGTGTACCAATTGAAGAAAAATGAGAAGAATAAATGCTTTCTCAGCAGGAGGAAAAACCCCAAGAATCCTCCTTTTTCTATAGCATAACTTCTTTGCCCCCTGGGGCCAAAGCAGGGCAAACGTGTACGGAGCAGCCATAACATAAAACGAAACTGTTTTTGTCTGTAAAATTTTTTTTTTTCGAAATATTTGATATTTTCATTTTTAATAGACAGGAACTTCTTTCATTTCGAAATCCGAAAAATATTCTTTATTTGAATCTTTCGGGTATTCGTCAAAGGGGAGTAATTTCGTCGAATATTTGATCAATTGAGATATCTGGAAACAATCGATTTTTTATTATTTCTTCATTTGAATTCGAATTCGAAGTGGGTTCTTCTTCTATTTCTGTATTTTTTCTATACTAGATTCAAGGACTAACCTCTGAATCCCAACTAAAAAAGGAGACTCGATTAATAATTAATAGGCGTGATACCTTATCTTATAATGGAACTCCGCTTGATAGAAATATTAGATCGCATAGAGTCAACGAATGAGGTGAGTTCATTACCAATTCACAGATGAAAAAATGACAAAAAAGAACGTATCCATTCCCCTTCGATATCTTTCCTCTATAATATTTGTAGTCTTTTTGCCCAGGTGGATCTCTCTCTCATTTAATAAAAGTCTAGAATCTTGGGTTACTAATTGGTGGAATACTAGGCAATCCGAAACTTTTTTGAATGATATTCAAGAAAAGAGTATTCTAGAAAAATTCATAGAATTAGAGGAGCGGTTCCTCTTGGACGAAATGATAAAGGAATTCCCGGAAAGACATCTACAAAAATTTCGGATGGCGCTCCACAAAGAAACAATCCAATTGATCAAGATACACGACGAGGAGCATATCCATACAATTTTGAACTTCTCCACAAATATAATCTGTTTCGTTATTCTAAGTGCGTATTCTATTCTGAGTAATGAAGAACTTGTTATTTTGAATTCTTGGGTTCAAGAATTTCTATATAATTTAAGCGACACAATAAAAGCCTTTTCTATTCTTTTAGTAACTGATTTATGTATCGGATTCCATTCACCCCACGGTTGGGAACTAATGATTGGCTATATCTACAACGATTTTGGATTGGCTCATAATGATCAAATGATATCTGGTCTTGTTTCCACGTTTCCAGTCATTCTAGATACAATTTTTAAATATTGGATTTTCCGTTATTTAAATCGTGTATCTCCGTCACTTGTAGTGATTTATCATTCAATGAATGACTGAAAAAGATTCCCCGATCCAATTATAATGTTTCTGCCTTTGTACATAAGCAAAGCATTCAAGGTTGTACTTACCTTACTCTTTCTACCCATCCGGAGGATTCCTCCTATATTACAACAAAATAATTTCAGTAAATAGTAAATAGCAGAATTGTGGATAGGGACCTATACTAGCGACCTACCCAAATTTATTGTAGAAATTTTGGGATCAACGATCGGACCATGCAAATTAGAAATACCTTTTCTTCGATAAAGGAACAAATTACTCGATTCATTTCCGTATCACTTATGATATATATAATAACTCGGGCATCCATTTCAAATGCATATCCCATTTTTGCGCAGCAGGGTTTTGAAAATCCGCGAGAAGCAACTGGTCGTATTGTATGCGCCAATTGCCATTTAGCTAATAAGCCTGTGGATATTGAGGTCCCGCAGGCGGTACTTCCTGATACTGTATTTGAAGCAGTTGTTAGAATTCCTTATGATATGCAACTGAAACAAGTTCTTGCTAATGGTAAAAAGGGGGGGTTGAAT